AATGAATTGCCTGACAAAAAGGGCTACCTTGATAGGGTAAATTATGTAATAACTTTTACATTCATTATATTTAATAGAATTAAACTATTTCTAAAAGTATCAAAAACTTTTGTGCATCATACACCAAAATATAAAACAATTATTAATAAAAATAATAGTAAAATAAATCAATTTAGTTTAATCTATTTATTTAATAAAAAGATAAGCTAATTAAGCTACTGGGTTCATACCCCATTTATAAAGGTTTTAATCCTTTTCTTTTTAATTTTCAATAATTCTGCCAAAATCATATTTTTTTTTATTTTAATAGTAGGATCATTAATTACAGTATCATCTAATTCTTGATTAAGAGCTTGAATAGGTTTAGAAATTAATTTATTATCTTTTATCCCCCTAATAAGAGATAACAACTTAATATCAACAGAAGCCTCTCTTAAGTATTTTTTAACTCAAGCAATAGCATCTGCTGTTTTATTATTTGCTATTATCATAATATACCTTAATAATTTCCCTATACTACATTCAAATTCAATATATAATGATATAATTATCTATTCTTCTCTTTTATTAAAAAGTGGAGCAGCCCCTTTCCATTTTTGATTCCCTAACGTTATAGAAGGACTATCATGAATAAACGCTTTAGTATTAATAACATGACAAAAAATTGCCCCAATTATATTAATTTCATATATTACAATTCAACAAAATAGTTTTATTTTTTCAATTATTGTTCTATCAACAATTATTGGGTCAATAGGAGGATTAAATCAAACATCTTTACGAAAATTAATAGCATTTTCATCAATTAATCATCTAGGATGAATACTAGCTGCAATACAAATTAGTGAATCAATATGAATAATTTATTTTTGTTTTTATACATTTTTATCCTTTAGTTTAACATTTATTTTCAATAATTTTAAAATATATCATATTAATCAATTATTTAATTCATTTTTTAATTCAAAAATTTTAAAATTTATGTTATTTCTAAATTTACTATCTTTAGGTGGTCTTCCACCATTTATTGGGTTTCTACCAAAATGATTAGTTATTCAATTATTAGTTTTAAATAATCAATATACTCTTATAACAATTATAACAGTAATAACTTTAATCACATTATTTTTTTATTTACGCTTATGTTTCGCTGCTTTCATATTAAATTATAATGAAAATAACTGAACAAATTATATACAAATCAACAAAATTTCATTTAAATGCATAATAATTTTATCTTTTATTTCCACATTTGGATTTATTTTAGTATCTATTATCTACCTAACTTTATAATATCCTTATAAGCTAAATCAAAAATTTAATACTTCATAAAAATTTTAGTTTATTATAAAAAAGGCTTTAAGTTAAGTAAACTAATAACCTTCAAAGCTATAAATATAAGTTAAATCTTTTAAGCCTTAGTAATACTATATTTATACTCCTTTAGAATTGCAGTCTAATGTCATTATTGACTATAAAGCTAAAAAAAATTTAGTTTTAGTTTAATCTATTTATTTAATAAATTCTTAATTATAAATTTAATTGTATTTTGTTATTATTAAACTAAATTTTTATAATTAAATTTTTGATTAAAAAGAATTTATTCTTATAAATAGATTTACAATCTATCGCCTAATCTTCAGCCATTTAATCTATTTATTTCTTATTTAATTATAAAAGAATATTTTAATTGCCTTAATCGCAACAATGACTATTCTCAACAAATCATAAAGATATCGGAACATTATATTTTATTTTTGGAGCATGAGCTGGGATAGTAGGGACATCTCTTAGAATTCTGATTCGAACTGAATTAGGACATCCAGGAGCCTTAATTGGAGATGACCAAATTTATAATGTAATTGTAACAGCTCACGCATTTGTAATAATTTTTTTTATAGTAATACCTATTATAATTGGAGGATTTGGAAATTGATTAGTACCTTTGATATTAGGAGCACCTGATATAGCATTCCCACGAATAAATAATATAAGATTTTGATTATTACCTCCTTCTCTTACACTATTACTAGTAAGTAGTATAGTAGAAAACGGAGCTGGTACAGGATGAACTGTTTATCCTCCATTATCATCTCTAATCGCTCATGGAGGAGCTTCAGTAGATTTAGCTATTTTTTCATTACATCTAGCTGGAATTTCATCAATTCTAGGAGCAGTAAATTTTATTACAACAGTAATTAATATGCGATCTACTGGTATAACATTTGATCGAATACCTTTATTTGTATGAGCTGTAGTATTAACAGCACTATTATTACTTTTGTCTTTACCAGTACTAGCTGGTGCAATTACTATATTATTAACTGACCGAAATTTAAATACATCTTTTTTTGATCCTGCTGGAGGAGGAGACCCAATTTTATACCAACATTTATTTTGATTTTTTGGTCACCCAGAAGTTTATATTCTAATTTTACCTGGATTTGGAATAATTTCTCATATTATTAGTCAAGAATCAGGTAAAAAGGAAACATTTGGTTCTTTAGGAATAATTTATGCAATAATAGCAATTGGACTATTAGGATTTATTGTATGAGCTCATCACATGTTTACTGTTGGAATAGACGTAGATACACGAGCATATTTTACATCAGCTACTATAATTATTGCAGTACCAACAGGTATTAAAATTTTCAGTTGATTAGCTACACTACATGGAGCTCAATTAAATTACTCACCAGCAATATTATGAGCTCTAGGGTTTGTTTTTTTATTTACAGTAGGAGGATTAACTGGAGTAATACTTGCTAATTCATCTGTAGATATTATTTTACATGATACTTATTATGTAGTAGCACACTTTCATTATGTATTATCTATAGGGGCAGTATTCGCAATTATAGCTGGATTCATCCACTGATACCCTTTACTTACCGGATTAAATATAAATCCTAGATGATTAAAAAGTCAATTTATCATTATATTTATTGGAGTAAATTTGACATTCTTCCCCCAACATTTTTTAGGACTAGCAGGTATACCTCGACGATATTCAGATTATCCAGATGCATATACAACATGAAATATTATCTCAACTATTGGGTCTTCTATTTCATTATTAGGAATTTTATTTTTCTTATTTATTATTTGAGAAAGTATAATCTCACAACGACAAGTTATTTACCCTATACAACTAAGTTCATCAATTGAATGACTTCAGAATACTCCTCCTGCTGAACATAGTTACTCTGAATTGCCACTTTTAACTAATTTCTAATATGGCAGATTAGTGCAATGGATTTAAGCTCCATATATAAAGTATTTCACTTTTATTAGAATTATAAATTTCAAATAAGTTATTTTCCTTTAATAAATTCTTTATTATAAATTTAATTATATAATAATATAACACACAATAATATAATAAATACACATATTTATATACATATTTATATAATGACAACATGAGCAGCCCTTGGCCTTCAAGATAGTGCCTCTCCCTTAATAGAACAATTATCATTTTTTCACGATCACACCCTTATAATCTTAGTAATAATTACAACTTTAGTAGGTTATTTAATATTTATATTATTTTTTAATTCCTATACAAATCGAAATCTACTTCATGGACAAACTATTGAAGTAATTTGAACAATTTTGCCAGCTATTATTCTATTATTTATTGCTTTTCCTTCTTTACGACTTTTATACCTAATTGACGAAATTAATGAACCTTCAGTAACTCTAAAAGCTATTGGACACCAATGATACTGAAGTTACGAATATTCAGATTTTATAAATGTAGAATTTGATTCATATATAATCTCAACAAATGAATTAACAGTAGATAGATTCCGATTACTAGATGTAGATAATCGTGTTATTTTACCAATAAATTCACAAATTCGTATTTTAGTAACAGCCGCAGATGTAATCCACTCATGAACAGTACCCGCTCTTGGAGTAAAGGTAGATGGAACTCCTGGACGATTAAATCAAATTAATTTTTTAATAAATCGGCCAGGATTATTCTACGGCCAATGTTCTGAAATTTGTGGTGCTAATCATAGTTTTATACCTATTGTCATTGAAAGTATTCCTGTTAACCATTTTATTAAATGAATTACAAATAGAGTAAATTCATCATTAGATGACTGAAAGCAAGTACTGGTCTCTTAAACCACTCAATAGTAAATTAGCACTTACTTCTAATGATTTATAAATTATACTTAATAAAAAAAAATTAGTTAAATATATAACATTAGTTTGTCAAACTAAAATTATTAAACTTATTAATATTTTTTAATCCCTCAAATAGCCCCAATTGGTTGATTAAGCTTATTTATTATTTTTTCTATCACATTTATACTTTTTAGAATTATAAATTATTACTCTATAATCCCTCAATCCCCTAAATCTGATTCAACTAAAAAATCTTTAACTCAACCTCTTAATTGAAAATGATAACAAATTTATTCTCAGTTTTTGACCCCACCTCAAGTATTTTTAATTTATCTCTTAATTGAATAAGAATTCTTCTAGGATTAATAGTAATCCCTTCAACATATTGATTAATACCCTCACGATATCATATTTTCTGAAATTCAATTTTATTAACTTTACACAAAGAGTTTAAAACTTTATTAGGATCTACAGGACATTCAGGATCAACTTTTATTTTCGTTTCTTTATTTTCATTAATTTTATTTAATAATTTTATAGGATTATTCCCTTATATTTTCACAAGTACAAGCCATTTAACATTAACTTTAACATTAGCTTTACCTTTATGATTATGTTTTATAATTTATGGTTGAATTAATCATACTCAACATATATTTGCGCATTTAGTCCCTCAAGGAACGCCAGCAATTTTAATGCCATTCATAGTATGTATTGAAACAATTAGAAATTTAATTCGACCAGGAACTTTAGCAGTACGATTAGCAGCTAATATAATTGCAGGTCACTTACTATTAACTCTTCTAGGAAATACAGGTCCATCAATTTCATATACTATTATTTCGCTATTAATTTTTGCTCAAATTGCTTTATTAGTACTTGAGTCAGCTGTAGCAATTATTCAATCCTATGTATTCGCAGTATTAAGTACTTTATACTCTAGAGAAGTAAATTAACTTTAAATAATGTCAACACACGCTAATCACCCATTCCACTTAGTAGATTATAGCCCATGACCTTTAACAGGAGCTATTGGAGCAATAACATCAGTTTCAGGGTTAGTTAAATGATTTCATCAATATGATATTTCATTATTCTTATTAGGTAATATTATTACTATTTTAACTGTCTATCAATGATGACGAGATATTTCTCGTGAAGGAACTTTCCAAGGATTACACACCCTACCTGTAACATTAGGCCTACGATGAGGAATAATTTTATTTATTTTATCAGAAGTTTTATTTTTTGTATCATTTTTTTGAGCTTTTTTTCATAGAAGATTATCTCCAACAATTGAATTAGGAGCTTCATGACCACCAGCCGGAATTAAACCTTTCAACCCATTTCAAATTCCTTTATTAAATACAGCTATCTTATTAGCCTCAGGAGTAACTGTAACATGAGCCCATCATAGTTTAATAGAAGGTAATCATTCTCAAGCTACACAAGGATTATTCTTTACAGTATTATTAGGAGTATATTTTACTATTTTACAAGCATATGAATACATTGAAGCACCATTCACAATTGCTGACTCAATTTACGGATCTACGTTTTTTATAGCTACAGGATTTCATGGAATTCATGTATTAATTGGGACAACTTTCTTATTAATCTGTTTAATCCGACATTTAAATAATCATTTTTCAAAAACACATCATTTCGGTTTTGAAGCAGCTGCTTGATACTGACATTTCGTTGATATTGTTTGATTATTTTTATACATTTCAATTTATTGATGAGGAAGATAATAAAGTAATATAATTAATATTTACAATATCTATATAATATATAAAGTATATTTGACTTCCAATCATAAAGTCTACTAATTAGTAGTATAGATAATTTTTTCAATTATTATTATAGCTCTAATCCTAATAACAATTACAAGTATTGTAATAATTTTAGCTTCTATTTTATCAAAAAAAAGTATAGCAGATCGTGAAAAATGTTCCCCATTTGAATGTGGGTTTGACCCAAAATCATCATCACGTCTTCCATTCTCTATACGATTCTTCCTAATTACAATTATTTTTTTAATTTTTGATGTAGAAATTGCATTAATTTTACCAATAGTTTTAATTATTAATTTATCAAATATTATAATATGAACAATTACATCAATTATTTTTATTATAATCTTAATTATTGGGTTATATCACGAATGAAACCAAGGTATATTAAATTGATCTAACTAACATTATAAATAATATAAATAAAATAGGATTGTAGTTAATTATAACATTTGATTTGCATTCAAAAAGTATTGAATTTTCAATCTATCTTATTAAATCTATTTATTTAATAAATTCTTAATTATAAATTTAATAAGTAAAAATGAATATGAAGCGATTTATTGCAATTAGTTTCGGCCTAATTTTAGGTAATTTACTACCCTTATTCTAAAATTAAGAATTTAGTTTAATCTATTTATTTAATAAATTCTTAATTATAAATTTAATTGAAGCCAAAAAGAGGCATATCACTGTTAATGATAGAACTGAAAATTAGTTTCCAATTAAGGAAGTAAGATGTTCAAGAAAAAGCTGCTAACTTTTATCTTTTAATGGTTAAATTCCATTTATACTTCTATTTATATAGTTTAACAAAAACATTACATTTTCATTGTAAAATTAAAAATATTTTTTTTATAAATTACTAAATTTTATTACTTAAATTAATATAAAAACTAATAATAAAATTATTTATACTAACAAAAAAATTCAATGAAAACAGCCTATTTCATTTCAAATAAGTTATTTTCCTTTATAATTTACTAAAAATTATTCACTACATTCAAGAATTTAACAATTACCCTAACATCTTCAGTGTTATACTCTACAATTTAAGCTACTTGAATAAAATAAAAAAAATAATCTAAAAAGAAAAGTAATTCATAAAACAAATAATAACAGATAAATTTTTAAATTATTATTATGTAAAAAATAAACTAATTGAGAATATTCTATCAACTTATTATACAAATTATGTCCTCCTATAAATTCAGACCATCCTTGATCAGAAGATTTATAAACAATTCTTCCTAAAACTAAAGGAGGATTAATTACACCATAAGTAGAAATATAAGGTATAAATCATATTGAACCAGAAAAATAACTTACTAAATAGTTATTTAAAGATTTATTAAAATAAAATAAAGATACATTTGAAATTAAATACCCTAATAACCCCCCACCAATACAAACAAATAAAGTTAATCATTTCAAATAAATTGGTAAACAAATTATATAAGGGGTAGGAAAAATTAATCATCTAAGTATACTACCACCAATAATACTTATAATTAATAATCCTCTTATACCACGTAATATAATTCATCCTTCATCTCTTAGTATATTCAAAGAACCACAATTCAATTCACCAGTTATAGAATAATAAACCAACCGAAAAGAATAACATACAGTTAGTCCAGTAGAAAAAAAATAAAGAAAAAAAGAAAATATATTAATATAACTCAAGGACACAATTTCTAAAATTAAATCCTTAGAATAAAATCCAGCTAAAAAAGGTATACCACATAAAGCTAAATTAGCAACATTAAAACAACCAGAAGTTAAAGGTATATAAATCCCTAACCCACCTATCAAACGAATATCTTGTGAATTATTTATATTATGAATAATAGCTCCAGCACATATAAATAGTAATGCTTTAAATAAAGCATGACTCAATAAATGAAAAAAAGCCAATTTATAAAACCCTATTGATAAAATTCTTATTATTAAACCCAACTGACTCAAAGTAGATAAAGCAATAATTTTTTTTAAATCAAATTCAAAATTAGCTCCTAATCCAGCTATAAATATAGTTAAACCAGATAATAAAAGTAAAACTTGACCTATTCAAGAATTATATAATAAAATATTAAACCGAATTAATAAATAAATTCCAGCAGTAACAAGAGTAGAAGAATGAACTAATGCAGAAACAGGAGTAGGAGCTGCTATTGCAGCAGGTAATCAAGATGAAAAAGGAATTTGTGCTCTTTTAGTTATAGCAGCTAATATAATTAAGCTACCAATAATTTCTATTTCAATTCTATTCTTTATTGTTTCCAAATAAAAAATATAATTTCAACTTCCATAATTTAATATTCAAGCAATAGCTAATAAAAAAGCAACATCTCCAATTCGATTAGACAAAGCAGTTAATATACCAGCATTATAAGATTTTACATTTTGAAAATAAATTACTAAACAATAAGAAACTAACCCCAATCCATCTCATCCTAATAAAATTCTAATTAAATTAGGACTAATAATCAATAACATTATAGACAAAACAAATATAAGAACTAGTATAATAAAACGATTAATATTTACATCTCCCTCCATATATTCCTTTCTATAATAAATAACTAAAGAAGAAATTAACAAAACAAAAGATATAAATAATAAACTTATTCAATCAAATAAAAAAGTTATAACAATTCTACATGAATTAAATCTAACTACTTCTCATTCAATAAATATGCAAAAATCCTTAATTAACATTAACAATCTAAAAAAAAAAAAAATAACTCTAAATAAAATTAAACCCAAAAATCTAATTCTACAAATAGATAAATACTTTCTCATGATTTAAAATGATTAAAAATCATATCATTGACATCACAAATCAATATTTTAAATAAACTATTTAAATAAAATTAAAGTCAAATTATACAAATATCACTCTTCAAAATCAATAAATTTAAAGGAAATCAATGCAAAAATAATAAATAATATTCCCGAATTTTACCACCTCTAAACGAATAAACTCCAGAAAATAATTTACCATGTTGACTATAGGCATATAAATATAAAGTATAAGCAGCTCTAAAAAAAGATAATAAGGATAAAGAAATTATTGTTAATCAAGATCAACTAACAATTCTATTTAATAAACAAATTTCACCTAATAAATTTAAAGAAGGAGGTGCAGCTATATTACAAGCTCTCAACAAAAACCATCATAATGTTATAGAAGGTATAAAATTTAATAAACCCTTATTAATTAATAAACTTCGACTACCTAACCGTTCATATGTAATATTAACTAAACAAAAAAGTCCTGAGGAACAAAGTCCATGAGCAATTATTAATGTGTAAGAACCACAAAATCCTAAATATCTTAAAGTTATAAGGCCCCCTAAAACAATTCCTATATGAGCAACAGAAGAATAAGCAATTAAAGCCTTCAAATCAGTTTGACGTAAACAAACTAAACTAATTAAAACACCCCCAATTAATCTAATTCTAATTCAAATGTAATTATATTTAATACCACTTACTTGTAAAAAAGAAAAAACTCGTAATAATCCATACCCACCCAACTTTAATATAACTCCAGCTAAAATTATTGAGCCAGAAACAGGTGCTTCTACATGAGCTTTTGGTAGTCATAAATGAACCAAAAATATAGGTATTTTAACTAAAAAAGCTAAAATTAAAGATAAATATAATAAATCATAACAATTAATATAATTTATCAAAAGATAATAATTCAATGTTATTAAAGTATTATATAAATAAAAAATCCCTACTAATATAGGTAAAGAAACTAATAAAGTATAAAATAAAAGATACACACCAGCTTGTAAACGTTCAGGTTGATACCCTCAACCCAAAATTAAAAATAAAGTAGGAATCAATCTTCTTTCAAAAAAAAAATAAAACATAAATAAATTTATTCTACCAAAAGTTAAAACTAAACATAATAATAAAATTATTACATTAATTAAAAAAAAATTTTCATAGTTACTATATTTATTAATAGATTCACTAGAAGTAACTATAAGTGTACAAATTCAAAAACTTAATAAAATTAATCCATATGAAATAATATCAAATCCCAAAAAATAAGAAATATTTACAAAATAATTTATACAATAATTCATTAAAATAAAAACAAAACTTACCAAAAATAGTAAATTTTGAACCGTTCAAAATGAATTTATAATAAAACAAAAAGGTATAATAAAAATTATTATAAAAATTAACTTTAACATTGCAATACATTAAATGACTGAAAATAATCATTTCCATGAGTTCGAATTATAGATACTAAAATTGAAAGACCCAAAGCCCCTTCACAAACGCTAAAAGTTAAAAATATTATACTAAAATATCTTCTAAAATCTATTAAATTTAAATAAATAAATAATAAAAAAAATAAACTTAAAACAATATATTCTAATCTTAAAAGCATAGACAATAAATGTTTTCGATTAAAAACGAAAACAAATACTCCTATTAAAATTAAAAAACAAGGTAGTCCCCAATATAATAATATTAACATTAGTTTTAATAGTTTAACAAAAACATTGGTCTTGTAAATCAAAAATAAGAATTAATCTTTTAAAACTTCAAGAGAAAAGAAATAACTTTATCATTAATCCCCAAAATTAATATTTTAAATAAACTACCTCCTGATATTATACAATTAACTTTATACTCAACAACATTGATTTCTAGTCTTATTTTTATTCAAATAAATCATCCATTAGCAATAGGATTAATATTATTAATTCAAACATTACAAATTTGTCTCCTAACTGGATTAATGGCTAAAAGATTCTGATTCTCATATGTATTATTTTTAATTTTCCTAGGAGGAGTATTAGTATTATTCATTTACGTTACATCCCTAGCATCAAATGAAATATTTACACTTTCAATGAAAACAGCCTATTCATTTAGTTTAATCTTCATTTTATTTATAAGTACTAGATGATTTATAGATAAATTATACATTTCATCCTTCATTCAAAATAACGAAATACAAACTATAATTAATTTAAATATATTCACAGAAGAAAATTCTCTAAATCTTAATAAATTATATAATTACCCCACAAATTTAATTACTATTTTATTAATAAACTACTTACTAATTACATTAATTGCAGTAGTAAAAATTACTAAATTATTCTACGGACCCCTTCGATTAATAAATTAAACTAATGAACAAACCTTTACGAACCCAACACCCATTATTCAAAATTGCAAATAATGCTCTAGTAGATCTTCCAGCTCCAATTAATATTTCAGCCTGATGAAACTTCGGATCACTATTAGGATTATGTTTAATTATCCAAATTCTAACAGGACTTTTCTTAGCTATACATTACACAGCAGATATTAATTTAGCTTTCAACAGTGTTAATCATATTTGTCGAGATGTAAATTATGGTTGATTATTACGAACTTTACATGCTAATGGTGCATCATTTTTCTTCATTTGTATTTATCTACATATTGGTCGAGGAATCTATTACGGTTCATACTTATTTACACCTACATGACTAGTAGGAGTCCTAATCCTATTTTTAGTTATAGCAACAGCATTCATAGGTTATGTTTTACCCTGAGGACAAATATCTTTCTGAGGAGCCACAGTTATTACAAATCTATTATCTGCAATTCCTTACTTAGGAATTGATTTAGTTCAATGAATTTGAGGAGGATTCGCAGTAGATAATGCTACTCTTACGCGATTCTTTACATTTCATTTTATTTTACCATTTATTGTACTAGCAATAACATTAATTCATCTATTATTTTTACATCAAACAGGATCTAATAACCCAATTGGATTAAATTCTAATATTGATAAAATTCCATTTCATCCATATTTTACATACAAAGATATTGTAGGATTTATTATTATAATTATAGCACTTCTATTATTAACTTTAATTAACCCTTATTTATTAGGAGATCCTGATAATTTCATCCCTGCTAATCCCCTAGTAACACCAGTTCATATTCAACCTGAATGATATTTTCTATTTGCATATGCAATTTTACGTTCTATTCCTAATAAATTAGGGGGAGTTATTGCATTAATTTTATCAATTGCAATCCTAGCAATTTTACCATTTTATCATTTAAGAAACTTCCAAGGAATCCAATTTTATCCTGTAAATAAAATTCTATTTTGAATTATAGTAGTTACTGTAATTCTATTAACATGAATCGGAGCACGACCTGTAGAAGACCCTTATGTAATAGTTGGACAAATTTTAACAGTAATTTATTTCTTATATTACATTATTAATCCACTAATTAATAAATGATGAGATAATTTAATTAACTAGTTAATGAGCTTGAATAAGCATATGTTTTGAAAACATAATATAGGAACAAAAATTTCCTATTAACTTTACTAAAATCAATTAACAATATACAATATATTAAAAATAACTTAACTCCAATAAAAAATAATAAATAATTTAAAGAAAAAGGTAAAAAACACTTTCAAGCTAAATATATTAATTTATCATAACGAAAACGAGGTAAAGTTCCACGAACTCAAATAAAAACAAACGAAATAAAAACCAATTTTAAATAAAATACTAAATTAAACAAATCACAACCAAAAAAAATTACACAAAATAATATACTTATAAATAAAATTCTAGCATATTCAGCTATAAAAATTAAAGCAAATCCACCACTTCTATATTCAATATTAAACCCTGAAACTAATTCAGACTCACCTTCAGCAAAATCAAAAGGTGTTCGATTAGTTTCAGCTAAACAAATACAAAATCAAACAAGTCTAACTGGAAATATAATAACAACAAATCAAATATAACTTTGATAATAAAAAAAGTCTAAAATATTATAACTTCCAATTAAAAAAACAAAAGATAATAAAACTAAAGCCATTCTAACTTCATAAGAAATAGTTTGAGCAACAGCCCGCAACCCACCTAATAGAGCATAATTAGAATTAGATGATCAACCAGCTACTATAACAGCATAAACTCCTAGTCTAGTACAACACAAAAAATATAAAATACCTAAATTAAAAGAAAATAATTTTACAAATAAAGGAATACATAATCAAACAATTAAAGAAATAAATAAAGAAAAAATAGGAGAAAAATAATAAGAAATATAATTTGATAAAAGAGGATAAGTTTGTTCCTTAGTAAATAACTTAATTGCATCACAAAAAGGTTGAGGAATCCCTATTAAACCAACCTTATTAGGACCCTTACGAATCTGAATATATCCTAATACTTTACGTTCCAAAAGAGTTAAAAAAGCTACTCTTACTAAAACACAAATCACCAAAATTAATCTACCAACAAAAGACAAAATCATTTCCATAAAAATCAAGTACTATTTGTAATATAAACTACATAAATAAATTCTAAATTTATTGCACTAATCTGCCAAAATAGTTTATTTATTTTAATAATATTCCATTATTTAAAATATCATTATTTTAATATTTGGTCCTTTCGTACTAAAATATTACAATTTATTAAAGATAGAAACCAACCTGGCTTACGCCGGTCTGAACTCAGATCATGTAAGGATTTAAAAGTCGAACAGACTTAATTTTTGAACGGCTACACCCAAAATTATACCTTAATCCAACATCGAGGTCGCAAACTTTTTTGTCGATATGAACTCTCAAAAAAAATTACGCTGTTATCCCTAAAGTAACTTAATCTTATAATCAATATTAATGGATCAATAATTCATAAATTAATGATTTAAAAAATTAAAAGTTCATTAAATTTTAATATCACCCCAACAAAATAATTAATACAAAAAAAATAAAATAAATCAAAAAAATTTAGTCTATATTAAATATAAAGATTTATAGGGTCTTCTCGTCTTTTAATAAAATTTTAGCTTTTTAACTAAAATATAAAATTCTATTATAAATTTATATGAAACAGCTTATACTTCGTCCAACCGTTCATACCAGCCTCCAATTAAAAGACTAATGATTATGCTACCTTTGCACAGTCAAAATACTGCGGCCATTTAAAATTATTCAGTGGGCAGGTCAGACTTTAAATTTAATTCAAAAAGACATGTTTTTGTTAAACAGGCGAGTATAATAAATTTGCCGAGTTCTTTATATAAACTTTTCAAAATAAAATATTTTAACAAAATAATTAAATATACTAATTTGATCATTATTACTTTTTATTTTAAAATTAATAAAAAAATTTTTATAAATTCAATGAAAACAAAATTAAATAATATAAATTATAAAATAATTTATAACAAACTTATAAATGATTGCTAATTCTATACATACATTTTAAATAAATTATTCAATGATTTTTAATATTTTATTTTAAAGCTTATCCCTTAAAATATTCAAATTAATAAATTTTTAAATTAAAAAAATAAATTAAAAATTAAAAATTTGTAAATTAAATTTATTTCTAAAAAAACTAGATACCTTTATAAACGAATAACATTTCATTTCTAATAATTTATTTAAAATAATTTTAATACATTAACTTTAATAAATTATTAACTCTTATAAAATCGAGATTAATAAATAATTATTAATTATTAGATCAACCCTGATACACAAGGTACAATAAACTAAATTTTCTTTTTAATTAAAAATTTTTCAATTTATTTCAATATTCTTTCACAATACATAATAAACTATTATTAAAATTATTTTTTCACTAAAACTTACTAAAACATTATTTTTTATAATTATTTTTAATAAATTATATCAATAATAAAAAAAAATTAATAAATAAATGTTAAATTCAATTTATATTGATTTGCACAAAAATCTTTTCAATGTAAATGAAATACTTTACTTAATAAGCTTTAAATTGTCATTCTAGAGGCACCTTCCGGTACATCTACTATGTTACGACTTATCTTATCTTAATAATAAGAGCGACGGGCGATGTGTACATATTTTAGAGCTAAAATCAAATCTTTAATCTTTAAAATTTTACTATCAAATCCACTTTTAAAAAAAAAATTTCAAATTTAAATCCATTTAAATAAATTTATTGTAACCCATCTCTACTTAAATATAAGCTACACCTTGATCTGATATAAATTTTAATAAAAATTATTGAAAATTATTACTCTAATAAGATATTCTAATAACGACGGTATATAAACTGAAAAACAAATTTAAGTTAGGTACATCGTGGATTATCAATTACAGGACAGGTTCCTCTGAATAGACTAAAATACCGCCAAATTTTTTAAGTTTCAAGAACATAACTATTACTACCTTAATATTTATTAATTACATTTTAAATAATAGGGTATCTAATCCTAGTTTATTTATAAAATTTACAAGCTTCAATTATAAATTTAATAAAAATAAATAATTTTAAAATTTCACCTAATAAAATTATTCATATTTTATTTGTATAAAATTTAACTTTTACCAAAAATATTTTATTTGTATTATTTGTATAACCGCGGCTGCTGGCACAAATTTAGCCAATACTATATAAAATTACTAATTCCAAATTTCTTTGATTTATAAAATTAATTACTGAGAATAAAAAATAAATTAATTATTATTAAAATAAGTAAAATCTCACACAAAAATTTACATATAAAATAAATCAATAACAAAAACATAAGCCAAAATAAAACTTTAATAATAAAATAAATTAAAAAATAAAAAAAAAATTTAGTTTAATCTATTTATTTAATAACATAAATTAGTTATTTATTTTTATAAAGATTAAATAAATTTAACTAATCTATTTATTTAATAAATTCTTAATTATTAACAAAAATAAGTAAAAAAATTTTTTTTAGTTTTTTTTTATAAAATAAGTCTAAATTAGTAATTCCTCCTTAAAAGTAAAAAGACCCCTAATCAAATTTACCATTTCTCATTAAAAAAATTCAATGAAAACAGCCTATTTCATTTCAGATATTTTCATTAAATTTAACTACTTATATAAAATCAACACAATAAATATAAATTATTAATTAATTAACTTAATAATAACTAAAATTAATAAAAAAAANTTTAGTTTAATCTATTTATTTAATAAATTCTTAATTATTAACAAAAATAAGTAAAAAAAATTTTTTTAGTTTTTTTTTATAAAATAAATCTAAATTAGTAATTCCTCCTTAAAAGTAAAAAGACCCCTAATCAAATTTACCATTTCTCATTAAAAAAAATTCAATGAAAACAGCCTATTTCATTTCAAATGTTTTCATTGAATTTAACTACTTATATAAAATCAACACAATAAATATAAATTAATAATTAATTAACTTAATAATAACTAAAATTAATTAAAAATTTAGTTTAATCTATTTATTTAATAAATTCTTAATTATAAGTTAATAAAACTTAAATAATACAAATAAATTAATAGAACTAATGAATATAAAATAATTATATTTAATTTAGATTATTTAGCATAAAAAATTTAGCTTAATAATAACAAAATATAATTAAATTTATAATTAAGAATTTATTAAATAAATAGATTAAACTAAATTTTTTTTTTTTTTTTTTTTTTTTTCATATTTATTAAATTTTAATATTTATTGATAAATAATCCTCTTATTTTTTAATTTTTAAAAATTTTTTTTCTCTAAATAATATATTTTATAATAATAAGACATATACTAAGTTAGATCAATAAATATCTATATGTATATAAATATTTAATTAATTAATAGATGCCTATTAATTTTGTTAAAAAACCCCTTTAAATTAGAAAATGCAGAATTGTATATTACATTTATAGGCACATACTTTGATCTAACGTTAGACATTTGTATAAATTAATAATAAAAATTAAATTTTTTATATTCATCTATATATTTATCTATGAGTTGTGATTTTAACTCTCGGAGATGTCTATATTGGAATTTTTAATTATCTAGATAAATAAAATATTATAATAATTAATTTACTATATTTAATTATTATAATAAAATAGATAAATTTAATTATATTTATCCCGTTTTTAATAAATCAACTATTAAAAAAAAAAAAAAAAAAAAAAATTCAATGAAAACAGCCTATTTCATTTCAAATAAGTTATTTTCCTTT